GGATCAGGATTGGAGTATTTTTTTATATCCTGTAGTTTTGACCCACGAATCGAGCCAAGTATCACACACAACCCCTTACTACCTCATCCCATCCTGTATATTGTCCTTTTCGGTCTATGTCGGAATAGAAATCGATTATTCGACGAGTTTTACGAAAAAATTCTTCATAAGCAAACGAACAAATAGTTCTTTTTTTTTTTTTTTACAAATTTAACACGACATGGGAAACTCCTTTTTCTATTTCTAACCGAAAAAGGTTCCATCATATAATATATAATGAAGTGAGAGCCCGGATTCCCACAAAAAGGAATCGTTTCTTTCAATCCTCGCTCATTCTTAGTTATAGTTAATAATCCTAGTGATTGGATTTAGATGCTTATTCTGATAAGAAATGAAATATTCAAACGATTTGTTTTTTATTTTTATCGAATGACTATTCATCTCTTTTATTTTTATGTAAATTGGGGGCAAAAAAGCTCTATGGAAAAACGGTGGTTCAATTCAATGTTGTCTAATGAAGAGTTCAAATTCAGGTGTGGACTAAGTCAAGCAATGGACAGTCTTGGTCCTATTGAAAGTACCGGTGGAAGTAGAAGTAAAGACCAGGTTATAACTGATACGGGTAAAAACATTCCTCATTCGAGTGATAGTGGCAGTAATGTTGATCATTTATTTGGCGCTAGGAATATTCGGAATTTCATCTCTGATGACACCTTTTTAGTTAGGGATAGTAATGGGGACAGTTATTCCATATATTTTGATATTGAAAATCAGATTTTTGAGATTGACAATGATCCCTCGTTTCTGGATGAAGTAGAAAGTTCGTTTTATAGTTATCTGAATAATGAATCCAAGAGTGACGACCCCCACTCTGATCATTGCATGTATGATACTAAATATAGTTGGAATAATTACATTAATAGTTGCATTGACAGTTATCTTCGTTCTCAAATCCGTATTGATAGTAGCGACAATTACATTGATAGTTACATTTATGGCGAAAGTGGAAATAGTAGTGAAAGCAAAAATTACAATACTAATACAAAGGATAGTGATTTAACTCAAAGTTCGGATGATCTCGATGTAACTCAAAAGTACAGGCATTTATGGGTCCAATGCGAAAATTGCTATGGATTAAATTATAAGAAATTTTTTAAGTCAAAAATGAATATTTGTGAGCAATGTGGATCTCATTTGAAAATGAGTAGTTCAGATAGAATCGAACTTTTGATTGATCCGGGTACTTGGGGTCCTTTGGATGAAGACATGGTTTCTCTGGATCCCATTGAATTTCATTCGGAGGAGGAACCTTATAAAGATCGTATTGATTCTTATCAAAGAAAGACGGGATTAACTGAAGCTGTTCAAACAGGTATAGGTCAGCTAAATGGTATTCCCATAGCAATTGGAGTTATGGATTTTCAGTTTATGGGGGGTAGTATGGGATCTGTAGTAGGCGAGAAAATAACCCGTTTGATCGAATATGCTACAAATAAAGTTCTACCTCTTATTCTAGTGTGTGCTTCTGGAGGAGCACGTATGCAAGAAGGAAGTTTGAGCTTGATGCAAATGGCTAAAATATCCTCTGCCTTATATAATTATCAATTAAATAAAAGGCTATTTTATGTATCCATCCTTACATCTCCTACTACTGGTGGGGTGACAGCTAGTTTTGGTATGTTAGGGGATATCATTATTGCCGAACCCAACGCTTACATTGCATTTGCGGGTAAAAGAGTAATTGAACAAACATTGAATAAGACAGTACCTGAGGGTTCACAAACGGCTGAATACTTATTCTATAAGGGCTTATTCGACCCAATTGTACCACGTAATCCTTTAAAGGGTGTTCTGAGTGAGTTATTTCAGCTCCACACTTTCTTTCCTTTGACTTTGAATACAAATTCAATTAAGTAGCGTTTTTAAAATTATATTGTGAATTAATTATCAGAATCAAAGTTAAAATCAGAAGAATGAGGTTTGCGTTTTCTTTGGTGATATAAGATCTAATTGTAATAAAGAATCAAACAAAAATTGCCAATTGTTTTTACCATGTTCTTGATTAGTAATAGTAGTAATCAGACAGTAAGATAAAAGAGCGGATTGGATTCTTCTTTTCGCGAAATTAAGCAAGGTAAAATAAAACGAATTTCATGTTATCCTTTACGTATGTATAGATAATAGAAATAGAATTCAAATATATATCGAAATAGAAAGAGATGTCTTGCATTTTTATATATCTCCCGCCAACTCCCATTTTTACTAAAAATGGAGTCGGATTCTAACGAAAATCTTTCGGAAATTTGTAAGAAACTTTTTCTTTTTCATTTCGTTCTACATTACTTGCACTTATTATATACTCACTTATAGTTATAGTATAATTATTATAAGATATCTTTATAACACTATTAATAATAACAGGTACAAATATTTAATCGAGGTACCCATCCTATGACAACTCTTAACTTACCCTCTATTTTTGTGCCTTTGGTGGGTCTAGTATTTCCAGCAATTGCAATGGCTTCTTTATCTCTTCATGTTCAAAAAAACAAAATTTTTTAGATTTGATTGATGGGCCCCAACCCCACCCATTTCTTTTTCAAGGCTTAGACTTGGATCATAACACGAATAAATATTTATGGTATAAACTTCCTACGAATATACATGTGGAAAATGTACGGGTAAATGAATTCTAATTCGATATATATATTATAGTATAGGTTAAGATAAAAATAGATTGGAATCCGCCGATGCCGATGTCTGAACCGGAAGTCCATATATCTAAATGTATGTAGATCTCCATAGGAGAGTCTAAGAAGGGGATGTTCTTATTTTAGATCGAACCAATTCAATTTGATGAATTATCCCGAAAGGTTCACGCCCGAATAGTGCTAGTTGATGAGAGTTACTTCGGAAACAAAAAAAAAAGAGTAAAGTCAAATTCGTTTGGGTTATTCTCTCAATTTCAATAAAAAGCACCTGGATCTAGTATGAGTTGGCGATCAGAACATATATGGATAGAACTTATAGCGGGATCTCGAAAAACAAGTAATTTCTGCTGGGCTTTTATCCTTTTTTTCGGTTCATTAGGATTTTTGTTGGTTGGAATTTCCAGTTATCTTGGTAGAAATTTGATATCTTTATTTCCATCTCAGCAAATCCTTTTTTTTCCGCAAGGGATCGTGATGTCTTTCTATGGAATCGCGGGTCTTTTTATTAGTTCCTATTTGTGGTGCACAATTTCGTGGAATGTGGGTAGTGGTTATGATCGATTCGATCGAAAAGAGGGAATAGTGCGTATTTTTCGTTGGGGATTTCCTGGAAAAAATCGTCGCATCTTCCTCCGATTCCTTATGAAAGAAATTCAGTCCATCCGAATAGAAGTTAAAGAGGGTATTTATGCCCGCCGTGTCCTTTATATGGAAATCAAGGGCCGGGGGTCCGTTCCTTTGACTCGTACCGACGAGAATTTGACTCCGCGAGAAATTGAACAAAAAGCTGCGGAATTGGCCTATTTCTTGCGTGTACCAATTGAAGTATTTTGAAATGATAAAAAGCTTTCTTTCCTTTCTTATCATTATCAGAAGGAAAATCCTCTCCCCCTTTCGATAGTTATAGCATAAAGCATAACTTATTTAGTAACGGAGGGTTTACTCATAATGCTCATTCAAGCCAAAGTAGACGTATATGGTATGGAACAGCCATAAAAAACGAAATTTATTTATTGTTATTATTTCTTCACTTGAAGCTGAAGCGGGCTCTTACTTTTTTTTTTTCTTTTCTTTCTAGATTCAAGAATTAACCAACGAATCGCAAAACAAACAAACGGGGACTAGATTCGTAGGTTCGATACCTTGTAATAGAACTCATGCTTAATAGAAATCTTAGATCATATGGAATCGACGAAAGGGGCGGGTTCATTAAAAATTCACAGACGAAAAAAATGGCAAAAAAGAAAGCAGTCACTCCCCTTCTATATCTTGTATCTATAGTTTTTTTGCCCTGGGGGATCTCTCTCTCATTTCAAAAAAGTCTGGCATCTTGGGTTACTAATTGGTGGAATACTACACAATCCGAAACCTTTTTGAATGATATTCAAGAAAAGAGTATTATAGAAAAATTCATGGAATTAGAGGAACTCATCTTGTTGGATGAAATGATAAAAGAATACCCGGAGACATATCTACAAAAACTGAGTATAGGAATCCACAAAGAAACGATCCAATTAATCAAGATGCACAACGAGGGTCGGATCCATACGATTTTACACTTCTCGACAAATATAGTCTGTTTCGTTATTCTAGTTGGTTATTCTATTCTAGGTAATGAAGAACTTGTTATTCTTAACTCGTGGGTTCAGGAATTCCTATATAACTTAAGCGACACAATAAAAGCTTTTTCTATTCTTTTATTAACGGATTTATGTATCGGATTCCATTCACCCCACGGTTGGGAACTAATGCTGGGTTCTGTCTACAAAGATTTTGGATTTACTCATAATGATCAAATTATATCGGGCCTTGTTTCCACTTTTCCAGTCATTCTAGATACAATTTTAAAATATTGGATCTTCCGTTATTTAAATCGTGTATCTCCGTCACTTGTAGTGATTTATCATTCAATGAATGACTGAAAAAGATATTAATCCAAATATATTTATTCTAATATTTGTTATGGACATAAGCAAGGCGTTTAAAACTGTACTTCCTCGTTCTATTTAGACCCATCCGGGGATTCCTCCTATATTCCAGTAAAATTATTTCAGTAAATAGCAGAATCTTGGATAGGAAACTAACTATATTAGCGACCTACCTAATTTATTGTAGAAATTTTCGGTATCAATGATTGAACCATGCAAACTAGAAAAACCCCTTTTTATTGGATAAAAGAACAGATTACTCGATCCATTTCCGTCTCGCTTATGATCTATATAATAACTCGGACATATATTTCAAATGCGTATCCCATTTTTGCACAACAGGGTTATGAAAATCCACGAG